AAACCATCATTTTATAGCTATTTTGGCTTCAATCTCCCCTTTTTAAGCGAAAAATTTGAAGATTTAGTTACGATTGAAAGTTTTGTACTATTATCCATAGATCTTTTATTCATACTTATTTAATTGGAAGAATTGAACCAATCAAAAAAAATTATGCTTCTCGACTCCATAATACAATTTTTTTATTAAAATTCTAATTGTCTTTTGGATAGAAATCGTGATAATGTATATTTTTTCCTCAAATGTGCTATTGAGGGATAAAGTATTAAATCTTTTTAAGAAATAAAGTTTTTGATGGGAATATGAAATATGAAAAAAAAAAAGGAAAGACCCCTTAACTATTGAAGTTGTTAATAGAACGAATCACACTTTTACCACTAAACTATACCCGCTACATATTCATTATTGGATATAAATGGGACTTTTGTCCAACAAAGTAATTATATGTAGTCAAGATAGCATCAGAATCATGAAAATTTCAGCATTAACACGTATTTTGTTCCACCGTGGGAAAACTTAAAAAAAAAGAATAGGTAAATAGCAAAAAGTTTAGTCAAATTTCAATAGTGTACTAAAGTTATAAGTCTTTTATTTTTTAAACCTCTCTTCATTTGAACCATTAGATTTTCTGAATTTGGGTAAATTGGGCCTCAAACTTTCAAACTTGTCCTTTGCTTTGAACAAGTAAATGATTTATAGTATCATTTTAAAAATATGTGTGTTTTTTTTTGATATTCTTTCTCTTATCAGATCTATTTTTTTATTCTTAAATAAAAAATTTATAAAATTAGAAAATTCATTAATGGAAAACCAATTTCATTCTAAATGAAATTTGAAGTTCAGTATTATATTCATCTTAAGAATTCCCTTAAGAAGTCTTAATATTAAGAAGAAAGAAGTATTAAAAAAAAAAAAAATAAACACGAAAAATCTTAGTACTTTAGTACTATATTACTATATACTATAATACTATAAAGACTCTTACTAGTACTAGTAAGAGTACTAGAACACTTTTACTATTTTTTACTATAAAGATTAAATATTCTAAATTTAGACTCTAATTTACTAGAATATACTAAATATACTGAGAATAGAAATAGAATCTCTAAGATTAAATTAGTAAATTTTAAATATATAAATATAAATATATATAATAATAATATAAAATTATAAAATGAAAATAGAATATATAGAATATATTAATTCTATTAATTATTAATTTATTAATTTAGATAATTATTAATTTAGATATAGTTAGATATAAAGAATAGTTTCAATAATTTCTAAGATAATCTATCTATTAGAATCTTATCTAATTTCTAATAATTAGGAATGGCAATGAAAATTATTCTTCTCGTTTCAATAAAAATTTTTATTTGTCGGAACAAAAGAAGTACTGGCCCGGCCAGTACTTATATTTAACCAGGCTGGGGAAATGAAGTTTTTGTTTTGTACAAAATAAAAGAAGTAAGGTATTCTTTCTATTCGAGAAATTTTTTTTTTGAATTATTGAAGTAAAATCAAAATTGTTATCAATCTTGACTTCATGTGTTAAATTACATGATAAATTTGCAATTTTGAATGGGGAGAGATGGCTGAGTGGACTAAAGCGTCGGATTGCTAATCCGTTGTACGAATTATTCGTATCGAGGGTTCGAATCCCTCTCTCTCCGACCCCCCCCGATCACTTGCGATTTTATAATTGGAATAATTTTTGATTATTCTTTATTTATGAATCTTTTATCTTTATCTAACATCTATTTCATTTCTTTTCTTTATAAATTTACCTATGAAAAAAGAAAGTAAAAATGAATCTCATCTCTTTTTTTATTCTTTTTATTCTTCACGCCCAGGATTACGCCCCGGATCATTAGATAAGAATCCGAAGATGAATAGAGAAACAAAGAATATTACTACTGTGTAAACGAATAGTTTAAGAGTAAGCATTACAAATCTCCAAGATAAGATAAGATCATTTTTTTAAGGAAATAGATCACCTATTTTACGACACATATTATCGCTCTAAAGATGAAAAAAAAAAGAAGTTTTTTTTTGAAATTTATTTTTATGAATTTTTTTCTAATGTAATAAGATTCGTATTTTTTCGTTACCAAAAATTTATTGCCATATTCATATCTAGAATTCTATAATTTCTATAATTAAGTAATTTTATGGGGTATGGGATCTTATAAAGGAAAGGTTAGAACAAAAGAAATAAGCTGGTTAGCTTTTTAAAGAAAAGATAAAGTAAAGAAAAGATAAAGATCATCGCCTCCTTACCTTATTCAATATTCAAATTGAATTTCAATATAAAATACCAAACTTTTTGAATCGAGGGTTCCTAATGTCCAGACTTATCTGAATCTTATTTATGATCTTATTGATTTTCAGAATAAAATCTCATCTTTTTTTTGATAAAAAAAAAAGATGAATTGAATAGAGATTAGAGATTCAATTTTTATCGGAAACTTACAGCAGCTTGCCAAACAAAGGCTAAGAGAAAAAAGAGTACAGGGATAATTGGCATAACGTCTATGATTGGATTGAAAAAGGCATAAGCCTCGGGCAATTTGGCAAAGAAAAAACTACTCGAATAAAGGGTAGAATTAAGACAGATACAAATTAAACAAAAGATATTAAGCATAACAAATATTCTTTTCTTGTTCTTAAAGTTAAAAATTCAAATTAAATTGAAGAATAAATTATCAGATTGGATTGAGTTGTTTTTCTGAGGGAAAATTGAAAATAAAAAAGGCAGATAAAAGAAAGAAATTCTTATTTTTCTTTGACTTCTCCCCAATCAAGAATCCTTCCTTACATTATCCAATCAAATAAGAATACAAGGAATTCTATTTTCATAGAATATCTTAATTGAATTCTAAGTAATGATCAATTAATCTTTTTGATTCTATATCTATTATGTTGAATCCTAGCGGCAACATGTCCTATATTTCTTTAGGTTGGTTATTGACGAATAACAAATATTTATCTTAGTTTTTCTTAGACCAAAAAGAAATGGGGCGTGGCCAAGCGGTAAGGCAACGGGTTTTGGTCCCGTTACTCGGAGGTTCGAATCCTTCCGTCCCAGATCGTTCGCATCAGAAACGAAAAATTATTTTCGATTGAAATTGAAAATTGAATTCAACAATTCTTTGTTTTTTTTTTTTTTATGATGGAGATGGGTGCGAAAAGATCAGAATCCGAGGATTCTGATTTTATCTTTGATCTTACCTTACACGAGACTTTTTATACTTTGATAATAATGAAAACAAAGAAACTCTATTTTCAAACTATCTCTCTGTTTTAAATTAAATGAAAATCAGATTCAATTGGAGATGGTAAAAAAAAAAGTAAATCATAATATTCAAATCATAAAATTATATTTCATAAATAAAAAGAAAAAATGAGAAAATATGAATATATTAGGATATATTTAGATTAGAATATATTCATACATAAATACATAATTATTACATAAGAATATATATTGTCTATTTGTATATTTTTCTTATTGAGAATATCTTATTATTCTCTAATTGACTATAATTGAATATTATGATTGTCCATTCATGGGGATTTCTTTTTCATCTGAATGAAAGTAAAGCAAAAGAATTTTTTTAGGTTTATAATCTTTTTTCTTTTAAGAAAAAGAATTTCTGATGGACAATCCTGAAAGATTTGTTGAAGATGTAAATAAGTTTGCTTAAAACTGATTTGTTTTTTTATGTGATATTATTCATATGAGAAAATATGGAGGTAATTTTAAGTGAAATCCTTTCTGGGTATAGACTTAATCTATAAGTCTATAAGTGTAGATTCTTATGTATCGGTTCAGCCAATGACTATTCATGATTCCATATTGAATCAATTGCATATGGTTCCAAATTAAAAGAAAATTATAGGGATGTTATGGTAAAACTTCGTTTGAAACGATGTGGTAGAAAGCAACGTGCGACTTGAAGGACATGATTGGCTGTGGATTCTGACATCCACCATCTTCTATACGAATAAAGATGCTCTTGTCTCGACATTATTTGTTCTGCTAGGAACCTGATTGAATTTGTCTTGGGTTGCTAAATAAAGATACTAATGGTATATAAAAGGTATAGCATATGATGGAGCTCGAGCAAAAAGAATTGATTCTTTTATCGGGGTAATAATCTAGGGTTAGTGACAATCAATAAGTTAGATCAACTTTGTAAAAATATCATCAATATCTAAATTATAGATAAATGGAGAGGTTCAAAATTGAACAAGTTTGAAATGAAAAAAAACCAAATTTGTCGAAATTTTAAAACTGTTTTGATCAAGAGTGTATCACAAAGGAATAAAATGATTTTTCCCTTTTCCATAGAAAAAACAAAAGGTATGTTGCTGCCTTTTTGAAAAGGAGTAAAGATCACCGAAGTAATGTCTAAACCTAATGATTTAAAAAAGCACAAAGAAAAGACAACAAATTCCGGAACAAGGAAACACTTTTTTAACTTGTCTCAACAATTGGATCAGAATGAGTAAAAAAAAATAGATCTGAAAATAGACAAAAAAAGAGGTTAGAGACAGCTCAAGAAATTTTAAGGATTTCCTTTTGAACTCTTTTAAAAATACCCAACTTGAGTTAGGAGTCTAAATGAAATTTCTTTTTCTGTAAAGAAGGAAAAAAAAAGGCTCAAATTTCAGTCTAATTCTTTATAGATCCCTTTCTCTTTCTATTTCTATCTATATAGATAGAAATAGAAATTCTAGAAATTAGAATCATTTTTTCTTGAGCCGTATGAGGAGAAAACTTCCTATACGTTTCTAGGGGGGCATCTTTTATCTACATCTATCCCAATGAGCCATCTATCGAATCGTTGCAATTGATGTTCGATCCCGAAGAGAAGGAAGAGATCTTCGAAAAGTGGGTTTTTATGATCCGATAAAGAATCAAACTTATTCAAATGTTCCTGCTATCTTATATTTCCTTGAAAAAGGTGCTCAACCCACAGAAACTGTTTATGATATTTTAAGCAAGACAGAATTTTTTAAAGAATTTCGAATTTCTTTTGATAAAAAAAGAAAAGAAAAACAAGAATCATGAAGAAAAAAGTATAGGATAAAGAGTACCTATCTTTGTTTAATTCTTTATTCAGAGTTTCTTTTTTTCTTGTTCTATTCATACTTATTTTATTCTTCTTTTTCTTATTTTTGTGGAACCCCCCAACAAGGGGGGTAATCTTTCTTCTTGTATTTGTATTGTATCTTTCTTTTTTTGATTAAAGAAAGCCGCTATTTTTCTATCTATACCTTTTTCTTATTTCTTATTTTTTTCCACTCAAAGTTTTATTTTTTATGTTGTGCTAATCCAACACAAATTTCCATAGAATTTCTTGAATTTTTTTTTTCTAAAAAGTCCATTCATATTGACAATGGCGTATCAAACCAATATAATTTGATTGTATATAAATAGATCTTTTTATCCCCATTCCCTATTGGCTCTTTCCTTCATTTTAGTAAAATGGATGAGTTTGCTGAATTTTTTTTCTTTCGATCATATCTACACTTCATATTGATCCGGGTTGCTAACTCAATGGTAGAGTACTCGGCTTTTAATTGCGACTATGATCTTTTACACATTTGGATGAAGAAATTCGTCTAGACTATTGGTATAGTTTATAAGACCGCGACTGATCCTGAAAGGTAAAAAGGTAATGAATGGAAAAAAGAGCATGTCGTAAAAAGAATAGAAAAAAAAGAATATTAATAGAATAATAGAAAAAAAAAGAAAAATTCTAGTACTCATAATATAAATAGAACAAGAATTTTTCTTTTTAGAACATTTTTAAAGTTCAGTAAAGTATTTTGGGTCTAGTGAATAAATGGATAGAGCCTTATGGCTCCAATTCGAGTAAGACAAAAAAGCAACGAGCTTCCCTTCTTAATTTGAATGATTACCCGATCAAATTACTAATTATACGTTAAAAATAGATTAGTGCCTGATGTGGGAAAAGGGTCTCTTGTGAGACCATTGATTCTTTTTTTTATTAATCCTAATTATTCTTTATTGTGGATTGTAGACGGATGTGTAGAAGAAAGAGTATAGTGATAAAAAATTCTTATTTCCAAAGTCAAAAGAGTGATTGGGTTGCAAAAATAAAAGATTTTTACCCTTTTTTCTTATTGTTATTTTCTTTCTTTTATTATTATTCCTATATTCCTAGTTATATTAACAAGTAAAAGAAAATCAAATTAGATAAATTAGATAGAAAGGGAAAAGAAAAAGATCTGTAGATTGGGCTCTTTGTCTCCGGGGTATATATTCTTTCTTTGTTCTTACTTTTCTATAATTCTATAATTTTTTACTTCTTAGATTATTCTTATGATTTTTAATCACAGTACAGTCTAAAAGTTTAAAAAGTAGAAAAAGTCTATAAAAAAGTCTATCTTATTTTATATTCTTTAAAATAGAAAAACTATAAAGTAAAAGTATAGACAGTGCATAGTATATAATAATACTAGACTCTATTATTAGAATTCTCTTTTAGAATAATTAGAAGAATAAGATTCTTATTCTATTATTCTTTATTATTCTAATATTCTAATTTCTTCTAGTTAGAAGTTCTACTATTTTCTTATAAAGAGTATTTTACTATAAGAGAAAAAATAGACTATATACAACATATACACATACGCCGTTCTGACCATATTGCACTATGTATCATTTCATAACACAAAAAATGCTTCTCTTTTTTGGTTAAAGTAGAAATGTATTTAAATAGCAGAATTACAAGGATATTTAGATTGAAAAAAGAGAGATTTTGGCAACAAAACTTCCTATATCCGCTACTCCTTCAGGAGTATATTTACTCACTTGCTCATTATCATAGCTTCAATAGTTTGATTTTTTATGAACCTGTAGAAATTATCGGTTATGACAATAAATCTAGTTTGGTACTTGTGAAACGTTTAATTACTCGAATGTATCAACAGAAATATTTGATTTCTTCGGTAAATGATTCTAACCAAAATGGATTTTCGTTGCACAAGAATTCTTTTTCTTATCATTTTTATTCTCAAATGGTATCAGAAGGTTTTGGAGTCATTCTGGAAATTTCATTCTCATCGCGATTAGTATCCTCCCTTGAAGAAAAAAGAATACCAAAATCTCAGAATTTACGATCTATTCATTCAATATTTCCCTTTTTAGAGGATAAATTATCACATTTAAATTATGTGTCGGATCTACTAATACCCTATCCCATCCATCTGGAAATCTTGGTTCAAATCCTTCAATGCTGGATCAAAGATGTTCCTTCTTTGCATTTATTGCGATTGATTTTCCACGAATATCATAATTTGAATAGTCTCATTACTTCAAAAAAATCCATTTACGTCTTTTCAAAAATAAAGAAAAGATTCTTTTGGTTCCTACATAATTTTTATGTATATGAATGCGAATATATATTCCTTTTTCTTCGTAAACAGTCTTCTTATTTACGATCAATATCTTCTGGAGTCTTTCTT